AAAGGGTGGATTATCGTATATATATATTTCATGTAGAAACATGTAGAAAGATGAATTAGAAACATGTAGAAAGATGAATAGGTCCATTTATTTATATATTTATTGTATTTTATTAATTAATATATATATTTCTTAAATTAATATATATTTCTTAAAACATATACTTATAGACTCCCTATCCCTATTAAGTATATATATACTCACTTAGGTATACTTAGTATAATATAACAATTATATATGAATTATAAGATATCTTTATAACAATATAAGGATAAGGTTCAAATATAAAACAATAAATATAACAATAAATAACAGGTACAAATATTAAATCGAGGTACCCATTCTATGATAACTCTCAACAGTCTCCCCTCCATTTTTGTGCCTTTAGTGGGCTTAGTATTTCCGGCAATTGCAATGGCTTCTTTATCTCTTTATGTTCAAAAAAACAAGATTTTTTAGATACAACAAGGACTTATATATATATATTTTTTTTTCAAGACTTACTTGGATCATAACACGGATATCTATTTAGTAAAATATGGTATAATATGCGGCTTCCTTCGGGCATAAGCTCTTATGTATGTGTAAACATGATAAATGAATTATAACTATTTTCAAATAGATCGGGATCGGGGAGAATTTCTGAAATGTAAAGTCAATATATCTATATGTATTAGGAAATCATATGAAAGGGATGTTATTATTTTAGTTTGGATCTAAGAAATTCGATGAATTATCCCTAAAGGTTCACATCATAATAGTGCTGGTTGATGAGAGTTACTTCGGAAACAAAAAAAAGTAAAAAAAAAAAAAATTATTTTTGTTATTCTCCCAATTCCAATAAAATGCAACTAGGTCTAGTTAGAGTATGAGTTGGCGATCAGAACGTATATGGGTAGAACTTATAGCGGGGTCTCGAAAAACAAGTAATTTCTGTTGGGCCTTTATTCTTTTTTTAGGTTCATTAGGGTTTTTATTGGTTGGAACGTCCAGTTATTTTGGTAGGAATTTTATATCTTTATTTCCTTCTCAGCAAATAATTTTTTTTCCACAAGGTATCGTGATGTCTTTCTATGGGATCGCAGGTCTTTTTATTAGCTCCTATTTGTGGTGCACAATTTCGTGGAATGTAGGTAGTGGTTATGATCGATTCGATATAAAAGAGGGCATAGTGTGTATTTTTCGTTGGGGATTTCCTGGAAAAAATCGTCGCATATTCCTCCGATTCCTTATGAAAGACATTCAGTCCATCAGAATAGAAATTAAAGAGGGTATTTATGCTCGTCGTGTCCTTTATATGGAAATAAAAGGACAAGGAGCCATTCCCTTGACTCGTACTGATGAGAATTTTACTCCACGAGAGATTGAGCAAAAAGCTGCTGAATTGGCCTATTTCTTGCGTGTACCAATTGAAGTATTTTGAAAAAAGGAACTGAAGAATGAATACTTTGCAAGAGATAAAAAACTCAAGAATCATCTTTTTTTCTATAGCATAACTTAACTGAAGTTTCTTCAGAACGCTTACTCGAGCCAAAGCAAACGTATATGAAACAATTCTAAAACTAAATTGTTTATGTCCACAATTTTTTTTATGTGTATGTAAATCCACTTAACTCAATTCAGTAACAAATCTAAATGATAGATTCATCATATATCAAAACAAAACATTTCATCATAAAGTAAAGAATTTTTTTTTCTAAATATTTGATATTTTGATAGAACGGGAGTTCTTTCGTCTCGAAATCCGACTACTATTAATTTGAAGAGGGCTCTTTCTTATTCTATATTCTTTCTAAATTCAAGGACTAACCGCTGTACTGAATCACAAAAAAATCCGGAAATACATCGATGACTTGTAATAGAACTTATGCTTGATAGAAATATTAGTATCATATAGAGTCGACGAATGAGGTGCGTTCATTAAAAATTTTTAAATTCACAGACGAAAAAATGGCAAAAAAGAAAGTATTAATTTCCCTTCTATATCTTGCATCTATAGTATTTTTGCCTTGGTGGATCTCTCTCTCATTTAATAAAAGTCTGGAATCTTGGTTTACTAATTGGTGGAATACTAGGCAATCCGAAATTTTTTTGAATGATATTCAAGAAAAGAGTATTCTAAAAGAATTCATAGACTTAGAGGAACTCTTACGTTTGGACGAAATGATAAAGGAATACCCGGAAACACATTTACAAAAGCCTCGCATCGAAATCTACAAAGAAACGATCCAATTGATCAAGATGCACAACGAGGATCGCATCCATACAATTTTACACTTCTCGACAAATATAATCTGTTTCGGTATTCTAAGTGGTTATTCTATTCTAGGTAATGAAGAACTTGTTATTCTTAACTCTTGGTTTCAAGAATTCCTATACAACTTAAGCGACACAATAAAAGCTTTTTCTATTCTTTTATTAACTGATTTATGTATAGGATTCCACTCGCCCCACGGTTGGGAATTAATGATTGGCTCTGTCTACAAAGATTTTGGATTTGCTCATAATGATCAAATTATATCCGGTCTTGTTTCTACTTTTCCAGTCATTTTAGATACAATTTTTAAATATTGGATCTTTCGTTATTTAAATCGTGTATCTCCTTCACTTGTAGTGATTTATCATTCAATGAATGACTGAAAAGTGATCGAACGATCCAATTATAATATTTGTTACTTTGTACATAAGCAAAACATTCAAAATTGTACTTACTACCCATCCAAGGGATTCCTCCAATATTCCAGTAAAATTATTTATATTTAATATTTAAGTAAATAGCAAAATTATAGATAGGGAACTATACTAGCGACCTACCTAATTTTATTGTAGAAATTTTCGGGATCAATGATTGGACCATGCAAACTAAAAATACCTTTTCTTGGATAAAGAAAGAGATTACTCGATCCATTTCCGTATCGCTCATGATATATATACTAACCCAGGCACCCCTTTCAAATGCATATCCCATTTTTGCACAGCAGGGTTATGAAAATCCACGAGAAGCGACTGGCCGTATTGTATGTGCCAATTGCCATTTAGCTAATAAACCCGTGGATATCGAGGTTCCACAAGCGGTACTTCCTGATACTGTATTTGAAGCAGTTGTTCGAATTCCTTATGATCTGCAACTGAAACAAGTTCTTGCTAATGGTAAAAAAGGAGCTTTGAATGTCGGGGCTGTTCTTATTTTACCCGAGGGGTTTGAATTAGCCCCTCCCGATCGTATTTCGCCCGAGATTAAAGAAAAGATAGGAAATCTGTCTTTTCAGAGCTATCGTCCCACTAAAAAAAATATTCTTGTGATAGGTCCGGTTCCTGGTCAGAAATATAGTGAAATCACCTTTCCTATTCTTTCCCCGGACCCCGCTACTAAGAAAGATGTGCACTTCTTAAAATATCCCATATATGTAGGCGGGAACAGGGGAAGGGGTCAGATTTATCCCGACGGGAGCAAGAGTAACAATAATGTTTATAATGCTACAGCAGCAGGTATAGTAAGCAAAATAATACGAAAAGAAAAAGGGGGGTACGAAATAACCATAGCGGATGCATCGGATGGACGTCAAGTGGTTGATATTATCCCTCCAGGACCGGAACTTCTTGTTTCAGAGGGCGAATCCATCAAACTTGATCAACCATTAACGAGTAATCCTAATGTGGGTGGATTTGGTCAGGGAGATGCGGAAATAGTACTTCAAGATCCATTACGTGTCCAAGGTCTTTTGCTCTTCTTGGCATCTGTTATTTTGGCACAAATCTTTTTGGTTCTTAAAAAGAAACAGTTTGAGAAGGTTCAATTGTCCGAAATGAATTTCTAGATCTGCGGATTTATCAACATCAAGCTCTAAAAATAAACAAATTTTTGTTGGGAATTATGTATGATCAAAAAAATTTTGCTTATTTATATTCTTTATTCTACCGGATTTCGGGAATTACTTAATACCGCATTCCTGGTCATAGTATATTGTGAAGGCGACTGTTTTACTTAACTCTTCTTTATTTATTTGTTTTTTCAATCCAAATTGAAACGGTATGATATAGAATGAATCAATAGTTTTATATTTGACTAGAATCAAAACAAAAGATAAATAAGCGGAGAATAGAAACCAAAGTATAAATGAGAGGAACAAAGGATTTTAGGGGAGATTGTTCGTCTCCTAGTCCTTGACACAAGAAACGGAATTTTACCCAACCCTTTCTTGTGTCGAATTAATAAAGATTCTCGATCCCGTTCGTAAAAAATGGATATTTGTAGTTTTCATTTTTTTTTTTTTTTATATAGGTTTATTTTATCATAACCCTTTTTTAGATTTCTTACGTAACATAGTGGTAGTGGACAAATAAATATAGGTCAATTTATTGAGCAATATAGAACTTCTTCAATTTCAACGAACTTATAAAAAAAAATTTTACTTTTATTAGATTAAATATTTATTAGATTAAATGGAGTAAGGTTCTATTCTATTAGTATAGAAAGGGTTTGCATGATATCTGATTGATAGAAATATATTCTATTTATATATAATTGTGAGTCATCCAAAAAGGGTAAATCGAGTGATTCCTTCTTTGTTTTAAGTATTGACAGATACTATTGAGTAACAGATGTTCTGAATCAATTAACGAAGTTCATTTTTTAAAAACATCATCAGAAAAGGTGGAGGTTTTTGAAACATCTCTAAAAAAAAAAAGATTATGATTATTAAGAACTCAACGGGACTTACCCCCTCTTTCCTTGTCTGATTCGAGGGGGATCCCGTTGAGTTCTTATGCTTTCATGTCTACAACTCAGTTCATCCGATTATTACAGGGATGAACCTAATCCGGAATATGAACCATAAAAGAAAATACCGATTAAACCGATCACAAGAATACCGGCTACAGTACCTATTATCCAAAGAGGAATCCTTCCAGTAGTATCGGCCATTTGTCCTACTTTCCTCCACATTTTATCAAGTGGTCATGCTAGAGACATAAACAGCCATAGATAATTATGAGATGAT